GCGTTTCTTTTAGAAAAGCTATGAAAAAAGCTATTGAATTAACTGAACAGGCCAATACAAAAGGAATTCAAGTACAAATTGCAGGACGTATTGACGGAAAAGAAATTGCACGTGTTGAATGGATCAGAGAAGGCAGAGTTCCTTTACAAACAATTGAAGCTAAAATTGATTATTGTTGCTATCCAGTTCGAACTATTTATGGGGTCTTAGGAATAAAAATTTGGATATTCGTAGACGAGCAATAAAAAATTTGATATGTCTTTACATTTTATCCAACGATAAAAAACGAAAACAAAATATGTAGTCTAATACTATATGGTAATAAAAAAAAATTGTAGTCTTCTTTTTTATGTTTAAGAAAAAAATAAGCAATTCTATAAGGTTGAATAAAAATTTCCATCAAAACTCTTTTGATATAATTGCTATGCTTAGTGTGTGACTCGTTGGTTTAGGATTAGAAAAAAAAAAAAAGAAATTACCTATAAATAAGAGCAACTAATAACTATAGCATTAATAAATAACCTAAGCAACTCATTGCTTCGCATTATCTGGATCAAAAAAAAAAATCCGTCAAGATATGATAGGCTGATCATATCATTGTAGCAACTGAAAAAAAAGAATAAAGAAATATGATTATAAGTTATGAAAGGTAATCGAAAAGTATGCGGATAAATGGAAAGATGAAAGAAAGAGAGAAAAAATTGAATATTAATGATATATGATTCCAATTTGAAAAGTCTATGAGGTCACTGTACGAAAAGCAATGTAATAAAGCATCAATACAGATTTATTAATAATAATTAGATAAATCTGTTCTGAAAACAAAAAATGAAGAGCCTTGAGCCAATAAAAACTGAGAAAATTGACTCAAAACTAAATTAAAAAATGAAATTCAAAATTTCATGTAAAAGCTCCATTGTAGAATTCGGGCCTAATGATTAATCAAGAGGCGATGGGAACGACGGAACCCATGAATAGAGAGGATTCTAGTGAAAAACAAATCTTAGTAATTCATTGGACAGGATGGCGGAATAAACCAGAAATTTTTTTATCTATTCTGATTTTGATTCTGAGACCTCGTGGGATAAACATCAAACTTAAATAGATATTGAAAGAGTAAATATTCGCCGGCGATATTTTTTTTTTCAAAATTTTTTCGTATTTTCTTACTTTTTTTTATTGAAAAAAAAAAGAAAAAGATAAAAGAAAATACTGATTTATTAGAATATTCTAACTCTAATAAAAACTACATTCGAGATGATGATATTACGTTATTTTTAAATAAATCGAAATATAATTCATCTTGGATTCCATTTCGAAAAAGATATACACAAATTTATAAGAGATCAGATGAAATTTCAAAAAATATCATGATTAATAGGATTAATCATTAACTACATCTATATCTTAATACATTTGAGTCCTTTTATTCGCGAGGAGCTGAATGAGAAGAAACTCTCATGTTCAGTTTTGTAATAGAGATGGAATTTCTAATTTATAAAAAACCCATCAACTATAACCCAAAAAGAACCAGATTTCGTAAACAACATCGAGGAAGACTAAAAGGTATATCTTCTCGTGGGAATCGTATTTGTTTTGGCAGATATGCTCTTCAAACACTTGAACCCGCTTGGATCACATCTAGACAAATAGAAGCAGGGCGACGAGCAATGACACGAAATGTACGACGTGGTGGAAAAATTTGGGTACGTATATTTCCAGACAAACCTATTACAGTAAGACCCGCGGAAACGCGTATGGGTTCTGGGAAAGGATCCCCAGAGTATTGGGTAGCTGTGGTTAAACCAGGTAAAATCCTTTATGAAATGGGTGGTGTACCCGAAAATATAGCCAGAAAAGCTATTTCAATAGCGGCATCAAAAATGCCTATAAAAACCCAATTCATTATTTCTGAATAGGAATAGAGAATGAAAAAGCTAAATACTATTTAAGTTAAGGATAAAAAGTTAAGTTAAGGATAAAAAGATTTTAAGTTTTCTTTTTTTGACAAACAATATTTTTTTACTTCGTCCTTTGCATTAAAAGAAGAGATACAAAAAAATGATATGATTCAACCACAAACCTATTTGAATGTAGCAGACAACAGCGGGGCTCGAGAATTGATGTGTATTCGAATAATAGGAGCTAGTAATCGCCGATATGCTCATATTGGTGACGTTATTATTGCTGTAATCAAGGAAGCAATACCAAATACTCCTCTAGAAAGATCAGAAGTGATCAGAGCTGTAATTGTACGTACTTGTAAAGAACTCAAACGTAACAATGGGACGATAATACGATATGATGACAATGCCGCAGTTGTAATTGATCAAGAAGGAAATCCGAAAGGAACTCGAGTTTTTGGGGCGATCCCACGGGAATTGAGACAATTAAACTTTACTAAAATAGTTTCATTAGCTCCTGAGGTATTATAATACCGAAATATCGGTAGTTAGTATAGGATTAAAAAAATAGTATTGCAATAAAATTAATTAATAGATTGTGTATCACGCATATACCCTTAATATAAAATATTAATAATTGAATTCATATATTAATATAAAATTCGGATATATCTATATATAAATAAAAGAAAAAGAACATGTTGATTATATCAAAATTATAGAACAATAAGGAATTTTAACTTATCATGGGGAAAGACACTATTGCTGATATAATAACCTCTATACGAAATGCTGACATGAATATAAAAGGAACGGTTCGTATAGGATCGACTAACATCACCGAAAGCATTGTTAAAATACTTTTACGAGAGGGTTTTATCGAAAACGTAAGGAAACATCGCGAAAACAACCAATATTTTTTGATTTTAACCCTAAAACATAGACGAAATAAGAAAGAATCTTATAAAACGATTTTAAATTTAAAGAGAATAAGTCGGCCGGGTCTCCGAATCTATTCTAACTCTCAACGAATTCCACGAATTTTAGGCGGAATAGGTATTGTAATCCTTTCGACTTCTCAAGGTATAATGACAGATCGAGAAGCTCGACTAAAAAGAATCGGCGGAGAAATTTTGTGTTATATATGGTAATCCTTCTAATAGAAATATAACAATTGGATATCCGGAACTTACCATTTATGAAAAAAAAAAAAAAAGGTTGTGTAATACCACCCCTGCTACAAAAGTTTCGAATGTTTTACCTCGAATGAAAAAAAAAAAATGAATTAATGAAAGTTTTCTTTCTGAATCACTTTCGAACGGCATGATTCGATAAGAATTCAAATGAGTAAATGTTTTTTTTTTTCAATTTCAACATTCCTTTCACGAAGATACAATTAAAAATTCAAAAATATCAAGAAACCTTTTTTTTCATCCAACAATAAGTCTATTCAGAGAATTTAGGAATAACAACTATGAAAATAAGGGCTTCCGTTCGTAAAATTTGTGAAAAGTGTCGACTAATCCGCAGGAAGGGACGAATTATAGTAATTTGTTCCAATCCGAGGCATAAACAAAGACAAGGATAATCTTACTAAAGGAAATAAAGGAAAGGAAAAGGTACTTCCAAGGAACTGAAAAAAAAGTCCGTTTTGACATGAAATGGATATATCCATATATTTCTTGTGAAATGAAAAAATATGGCAAAACCTATATTAAGAATTGGTTCACGTAAAAATACACGTAGTAGTTCACGTAAAAATGTACGTAGAATACCAAAGGGAGTTATTCATGTTCAAGCAAGTTTCAACAATACCATTGTGACCGTTACAGATGTACGGGGTCGGGTTATTTCTTGGTCTTCTGCGGGTACTTGTGGATTCAGAGGTACAAGAAGAGGAACACCTTTTGCTGCTCAAACCGCAGCAGGAAATGCTATTCGAGCAGTAGTGGATCAAGGTATGCAACGAGCTGAAGTAAGGATAAAAGGCCCTGGACTGGGAAGAGATGCAGCATTACGAGCTATTCGTAGAAGCGGTATACTTTTAAGTTTTGTACGAGATGTAACCCCTATGCCACATAATGGTTGTAGACCCCCTAAAAAAAGACGTGTATAGAACTAAATAAAGGCTGAAAGGGTTTCAAGAGAAATAAACGATTCAATGATCTGATGAAATAAAATTACTATGGTTCGAGAGAAAGTCAAAGTATCTACTCGGACACTACAGTGGAAGTGTGTTGAATCAAGAAGAGACAGTAAGCGTCTTTATTATGGACGCTTTATTCTGTCTCCACTTATGAAAGGTCAAGCCGACACAATAGCCATTGCGATGCGAAGAGCTTTACTTGGCGAAATAGAAGGAACATGTATTACACGTGCAAAATTTGAGAACATATCACACGACTATTCTAACATAGTAGGTATTCAAGAATCAGTACATGAAATTTTAATGAATTTGAACGAGATTGTATTACGAAGTAATCTATCTGGAACGCGCAACGCGCTTATTTGTGTAAAAGGTCCCGGATATATAACTGCTCGAGACATAATTTTACCACCCTCTGTGGAAATCATTGATAATACACAGCATATAGCTACCTTAACGGAACCAATAGATTTGTGTATTGGATTAAAAATCGAGAGGAATCGTGGATATAGTCTAAAAATGTCAAATAACTTTGAAGACCGAAGTTATCCTATAGATGCTGTATTCATGCCTGTTCAAAACGCGAATCATAGTATTCATTCTTATGGGAATGGGAATGAAAAACAAGAGATTCTTTTTCTAGAAATCTGGACAAATGGAAGTTTAACTCCTAAAGAAGCACTTCATGAAGCCTCTCGGAATTTGATTAATTTAGTTATTCCTTTTCTACATGTAGAAGAAGAAACGTTCTATTTAGAGAACAATCAACATCAAGTTACTTTACCCCTTTTTCCTTTTCATAATGGATTAGTTAACCTAAGAAAAAAAAAAAAAGAACTAGCATTTCAATATATTTTTATTGACCAATTAGAATTGCCTCCCAGAATCTATAATTGTCTCAAAAAGTCCAATATACATACATTATTGGACCTTTTGAATAACAGTAAAGA